GAATACATTCCGAAAACGGAACAAAATATTTAAAATATTTATTAACTAATGATGTTACTGGTCAAAAAATTAGCAGAAAATCGAGTAGACTAAAAGAAATCATTAAAAAAGTCCCTCGATGGTCATACCAATTAATCACCGAGTTAGAACAACAATCAGGAGAGTATCAAGAAGATGTACCAATAGATCACGAAATTCGTTCAAGAAAGGGCAGACGTGTAGTAATTTTTACTGCTAAGAAGCCGAATACTGATCCTGATCCTAATACTACGGATACTAATACACCCGATCAAACAGATGAAGTGGCTTTGATACGTTATTCACAACAATCAGACTTTCGACGAGGTATAATCAAAGGTTCTATGCGGTCTCAAAGGCGTAAAATAGTTATTTTCGACTTGTTTCAAGCAAATGTGCATTCCCTTCTTTTTTTGGACAGAATAAAAAAATCCCTTCTTTTTTCTTTTGATTTCTCCGGGTTGATTAAACTAATTTTTAGAAATTGGGTGGCAAAACGGGAAACATTCCAAATTGTAGAGTACACAGAGGAGCAAACAAAAAGAGAAGAAAAAAAAGAAAAGAAAAAAAGAAACGAGAACGCGCGCATAGAGATAGCAGAAGCCTGGGATACCATCCCGTGTGCACAAATAATAAGAGGTTGCATGTTACTAACCCAATCTATTTTTAGAAAATATATTATATTACCTTCATTCATAATTGCAAAAAATATTGGACGTATATTCCTATTTCAACTTCCGGAATGGTCTGAGGATTTTCAAGAATGGAATAGAGAGATGCATGTTAAATGTACCTATAATGGTGTTCCGTTATCCGAAACAGAATTTCCGAAAAATTGGTTGACAGATGGTATTCAGATAAAAATATTATTTCCTTTCTGTTTGAAACCTTGGCACAAATCGAAATTACACTCCTTTGAGAAAGATCTAATGAAAAAGAAACAAGAAAAAGATGATTTTTGTTTTTTAACAGTTTGGGGGACGGAAGCTGAACTTCCTTTTGGTTTGCCCCGAAAACGACCTTCTTTTTTTAAACCCATTTTTAAGGAAGTCAAAAAAAAAATAGGAAAATTAAAAAAGAAGTATTTTCGGATTCTAATAGTTTTCAAAGGAAAAACTAAATTATTTCAAAAAGTTTCAAAAGAAACAAAAAAATGGGTTATCAAAAGTGTTATTTTTATAAAAAAACTAAGAAAAGAATTTTCCAAAGTAAATCCAATTCTATTATTTCGATTAAGAGAAGTACAAGGATATGAATCAAGCGAAATTAAAGAAGAAAAAGATTCCATAATAAGCAATCAGATAAGGCACGAATCATTTAGTCAAATTGTATCTCCGAGTTGGACAAATTCTTCATTGACAGAAAAAAAACTGAAGGATCTGACTGATAGAACAAGTACAATTCGAAATCAAATAGAAAGAATCACAAAAGATAAAAAAAAAGTAACTCATAATCTTAGTCTTAACGAAAAAAGTTGTAATCCTAAAAGATTCGAAAAATGGCAAATATTAAAAAGAAGAAATGCTCAAATAGGCTGTAAATTACCCCTTTTTTTTCAATTTTTTATTGAAAGAATATATACAAATATATTTTTATCTATCATTAATATTCCCAGAATGAATACGGAATTTTTTCTTGAATCAACAAAAAAAATGATTGATAAATACCTTTACAATAATCAAAGAAAACAAGAAAGAATTAATCAAAAAAAGAAAATTTCAATTCTGTTTATTTCGACTATAAAAAAGCCACTTGATAATATTAGTAATCGTAAAACAAATTCACATATTTTTTATGACTTATCTTACGTATCACAAGCATATATATTTTACAAATTATCACAAATCCAAGTTAGTAACTCGTCTAAATTAAGATCTGTTCTTCAATATCAAGGAATCCCCCCTTTTCTTAAGCCTGAAATAAAGAATTCTTTTAAAACACAAGAAGTGGTTCATTCGCAATTAGGGGATAAGCAACTTCCGATTTCTGAAACGAATCAATGGAAAAACTGGTTACAAGGACATTATCAATACGATTTATCTCAGATCAGATGGTCTAGATTAATAGCAGAAAAATGGCGAAATAAAGTTCAGCAACGTCGTATAACTAAAAAGAAAAATTTAAACAAAGGGCATTCATATGAAAAAGACCAATTAATTGATTCCAAAAAACAATTTGGAGTCTATTCATTATCTAATCAAAAAGATAATTTTCAAAAATACTATAAATATGAGCTTTTATCATATAAATTTCTTAATTATAAAAAATGCTTTTTTTATAGATCTCCTTTTGAAATAATTAAGAACCCAGAGATTTCTTATAATTATAACGTGCCTAAAGAGACCTTTTTTGATATGCTGAGGAACATCATCCCTATTAATAATTTTATAGGAAAGATTGATATTCTATATATAGAAAATAGGCAAAAAAGGGATGATAGAAAATATTTTGATTGGAAAATTCTCAATTTTGATCTGAGACAAAAAGTCGATATTGAAACTTGGATGATGATTAATAGCAATAGGAATCAAAATACTCAAATTCGTATTAAAAATTCTCAAAAAGTGTCTAAAAAACATCTTTTTTATCTTATAATTCCAGAACGAAATCCATCAAACTCAAACAAAGGATTTTTTGATTGGATGGGAATGAATGAAAAAATGCTAAAACGTCCCATATCGAATTTGGAACTTTGGTTCTTCCCAGAATTTGTGTTACTTTATAATGCATATAAAAAAAAACCTTGGTTTATACCAAGCAAATTACTTCTTTTAAATTTGAATAGCAATGAAAATAGTAGTCAAAATAAAAAGATCAATGAAAAGGAAAAAGGAAGTTTTTTGATAACATTGAATAAAAAACCTCGAAATCCCGAAGAAAAAGAACCCACAAGCCCAGGAGATCTTAGGTCCAGTCTCTTACAACAAAAAGAGATTAAAGAAAATGATGCAAGATTAGACATGAAAAGGGGGAAAAAGAAAAAACAATACAAAAGCAACACGGAAGCAGAACTAGATTTGTTCCTGAAACGTTATTTGCTTTTTCAATTGCGATGGAACGATATTTTGAATGAAAGAATGATCAATAATATCAAGGTATATTGTCTTCTGCTTAGGTTGATAGATCCAAAAAAAATTACTATATCCTCGATTCAAAAGAGAGAAATAGGTTTGGATATAATGCTGATTCAGAAAAATTTAACTCTTACCGAATTGATGAAAAAAGGAATATTGATTATAGAACCCGTTCGTCTGTCTGGAAAAAAAGATGGACAACTTATTATGTATCAAACCTTAGGTATTTCGTTGGTTCATAACAGTAAGCACCAAACTAATCAAAAATACCAAGAGCAAAAAGATGTTTCTAAGAAAAATGTTGATGAAACTATTTCACCACATCAAAGAATAACTGGAAATAGAGACAAAAATGATTTTGATTTGCTTGTTCCTGAAAATATTTTATCGGCTAGGCGTCGTAGAAAATTGAGAATTCTAATTTGTTTCAACTCAAAAAATAGAAATGATATAGATAGAAATTTAGTATTTTGGAACGGAAAGAACGTAAAAAACAGCAGCCAAGTTTCACATGACAATAACCATCTTGATAGAGAGAAAAATCAATTAATGAAATTAAAGCTCTTTCTTTGGCCTAATTATCGATTAGAAGATTTAGTTTGTATGAATCGTTATTGGTTTGATACCAATAATGGCAGTCGTTTCAGTATGTTAAGGATACACCCGTATCCACAATTTAAAATTTGTTGATAATATACCTTTTTTATATATCCTATCACCCTATAACTATTGATAGGGTATATGAATGATAGGGTATATGAAAATAGAATTCGAATGTAGGGTATGAGAAAGGAAAAAATATAAAATATAGGGATCGCATGTCTTTCTCACATTTCATTCTAGTATCCAATATAAAATCAATAATGTCTCAATTACATTTCGAAATGTAATTGAGACATTATTGATTTTAGATCTAAATTCTTCGACGTGAAAAAGTACTAACCCCTTTCTATCCCTATCTAAATCCAATTTGAAATCGGATTGATTGATTTGAATTCAAAAAATTAGGAGTTTCTAGAAAAATTTCAATTATATTATTGTATATACTACATTCAAATGAATGGCATTATTATTACTGATCGGTAAAATACATATCTGTAAAAAGGGAAAGGGGGAATTTTTTTATGGTAAAAAATTCATTCATTTCGGTTATTTCTAAAAAAGAAAAGGAAGAAAACAGGGGGTCTGTTGAATTTCAAGTAGTTAGTTTTACCACTAAGATAAGGAGACTTACTTCACATTTGGAATTGCACAAAAAAGACTCTTCATCTCAGAGAGGTTTGAGAAAAATTTTGGGAAAACGTCAACGGCTGCTAGCCTATTTGTCAAAAAGAAATAGAGGACGATATAAAGAATTAATCGGGGAGTTGAATATTCGAGAGAGAAAAACTCGTTAATTTAAAGTGTGATACTATTTGAGCTTAGTCGTTTAAATTTTGATGAACTTCTTTTTACTTTCAGAAATGCATGGAAGAATGACTCGGAAAAAACTTATGATTGCACCAACTACAAGAAAAGACCTCATGATAGTCAATATGGGCCCTCACCACCCATCAATGCATGGTGTTCTTCGACTGATCGTTACTCTGGATGGTGAAGATGTTATTGACTGTGAACCAATATTGGGTTATTTACATAGAGGAATGGAGAAAATTGCAGAAAATCGAACAATTATACAATATTTGCCTTATGTAACGCGTTGGGATTATTTAGCTACTATGTTTACAGAAGCAATAACCGTAAATGGACCCGAACAGCTAGGAAATATTCAAGTACCTAAAAGGGCTAGCTATATCAGAGCTATTATGTTGGAGTTGAGTCGTATCGCTTCCCATTTGTTATGGCTTGGTCCTTTTATGGCAGATATTGGGGCACAGACCCCTTTCTTCTATATTTTGCGAGAACGAGAATTGATATATGACCTATTCGAATCTGCTACCGGTATGCGCATGATGCATAATTATTTTCGTATCGGAGGAGTGGCTGCTGATCTACCCCATGGATGGATAGATAAATGTTTGGAGTTTTGCGATTATTTTTTAACCAGGATTGCTGAGTATCAAAAGCTTATTACACGGAATCCTATTTTTTTAGAACGGGTTGAGGGCATAGGCATTATTGCCGCAGAAGAAGCACTAAATTGGGGTTTATCCGGGCCAATGCTACGAGCTTCCGGAATACAATGGGATCTTCGTAAAGTTGATCGTTATGAGTGTTACAACGAATTTGATTGGGAGATTCAATGGCAAAAAGAAGGGGATTCATTAGCTCGGTATTTAGTACGAATCCGTGAAATGACAGAATCCATAAAAATTATCCAACAGGCTCTGGAAGGAATTCCAGGGGGACCCTATGAGAATTTAGAAATCCGACGCTTTAATAGAATAAAAGACCTTCAATGGACTGATTTTGAATATCGGTTTATTAGTAAAAAACCTTCTCCGAGTTTTGAATTGTCTAAGCAAGAACTTTATGTAAGAGTTGAAGCACCAAAAGGAGAATTAGGAATTTTTCTGATAGGAGACCAGAGTGTTTTTCCTTGGAGATGGAAAATCCGACCACCGGGTTTTATCAACTTGCAAATTCTGCCGCAGTTAGTTAAAAAAATGAAATTGGCTGATATTATGACAATACTAGGTAGCATAGATATCATTATGGGAGAAGTTGATCGTTGAAATGATAATTGATACAACAGAAATACAAGCTATCAATTCTTTTTCCAGATTGGAATCCTTAAAAGAAGGATATAGGATCATATGGATGCTTGTCCCTATTTTAACCCTTGTATTAGGAATCACACTAGGTGTATTAGTAATTGTTTGGTTAGAAAGAGAAATATCTGCAGGGATACAACAACGTATTGGACCCGAATACGCGGGGCCTTTTGGAATTCTTCAAGCTCTAGCAGATGGTACAAAACTGCTTTTCAAAGAGAATCTTCTTCCATCTAGAGGAGATACTCGTTTATTCAGTATCGGGCCATCGATAGCAGTCATATCCATTTTACTAAGTTATTCAGTAATTCCTTTTAGCTATCACTTTATTCTAGCCGATCTTAGTATTGGTGTTTTTTTATGGATCGCCATTTCGAGTCTTGCTCCCGTTGGACTTCTTATGTCGGGATATGCCTCAAATAATAAATATTCCTTTTTGGGTGGATTAAGGGCTGCTGCTCAATCAATTAGTTATGAAATACCATTAACTCTATGTGTATTATCAATATCTCTACGTGCGATTCGGTGAGACCTAAAATTTACCCGATTTTCTTTCTAGCAAGTTTTCCTTCTAGCAAGAAACTTAAATAAGTTGAATTTTTTTATTCATCATTGGGATTGATGAATTAAACCAGATAGTTATATGAGTGAAATAAAACGGCTTAACAATTTGCTGTTAAAGAAATGCAATCTCATTTCCTATGTACAAGAATTAAGTGCAAAGTAAACATAAGCAGTCGAGACTGTTTATCCCAAGATTAGTTGATTGGTCATCATGGCTTGAAGCGGGTTCAAAAGATTAACCATATGGAGTTTTTACTATCTATTACCTACTATCTATTACCATAGATGTATTACTCTAATGCGAGATTCAAATCAAAAAAATGAGTGGATGGTTAGTAAGACCAAGATACACAAAGGATTAGTAATGGAGATTCTGTAAATTATCCAAAAGGATATTTCTTTTATAGAAAAGTAATTAAAATTGGGGCTTTAAGTTAGTAGAAATGATTTAAGAAGTACTCCCCTCGATTTCGATCCAGAGTATGTTCCTATCCACCGATTAAGTAAATAACTATCAAGAACGAAGAAATCTTTTACTTTTGGTACTGTCCCTTTTTCTGAGAAAGTAGAATAGGAACGAAATAAAATCTAAAGGCTAGAATTAGAATTGTAAAAAGAGATCTGTTTTTTTTTTATTCATAACATAACTATTTATATTTTATTTCTTTACGAGAAAAAAATTCTTGTTATGTAATGCAATGTTTAATTATTTTTCGTAATTAAAAATACTAAAATGATAGGTTGAAATATCTATCCAATATTCCTCTAAAAAGTCTTTTTATTCAAGGATAAAGTTATTAATCAACAAAGAAAAATGAAAATTCTTAAAAGATGAGATCAATTCAGAAGCACTTTTAAAAATCTAGCAGACAGAATTTCGTTGGTCTAATTTCTAATAGGTTAGGATAAAAGTTTGACTCTCTATCGATCCTACAAACATATCAAGATAAATAATGTTAAACGGTCCTTCCATCTATTTATTTGTGACCTATGAGGAGCCGTATGAGGTGAAAATCTCATGTACGGTTCTGGAATAGCGATGGCAACAGTGATGTTATCGTCGACTATGATTATCTAACAGTTTAAGTACAGTTGATATAGTTGAAGCGCAGTCAAAATATGGTTTTTGG